CTGCTGCTGATTCAACACACTTCCACTGTAGTGTCCGAGTAGATACTGTGATTTTCTCTCGAACCATAATAATATTATTTGATCAGATCGTTGAATCATTTATTTCTCTTGTTTCTCTTGCTATTGAAATACCTTCAATTTTTATTTCTACACACGTCTTTTTTTCGGGGGTCTACAGCCATTATGTGGCATAGGGGTTACATCCCGTACGAAAGTTAATAGTATACCACTTCTGCGAATAGCTCGTAATGCTGCGTCTCTTCCGAGACCGGGACCTTTAATCATGACTTCTGCTCGTTGCATACCTTGATCTACTACTGCACGAATAGCACTTGCCGCTGCGGTTTGAGCAGCAAATGGCGTCCCTCTTCTTGTACCTCGGAAGCCACAAGTACCGGCGGAGGACCAAGAAACCACTCGCCCCCGTACATCTGTAACAGTCACAATGGTATTATTGAAACTTGCTTGAATATGAATAACCCCCTTTGGTATTTTACGTGTACTCTTACGTGAACCAATACGTCCACGTGAACCCTTTTTCGGTATAGCTTTTGCCATATTTTATCATCTCATAAATTTGAATCAGAGATATATGGATATATCCATTTCATGTCAAAACAGATCCCCCTTCTTAGGGTCTTTAACGAGTCTGATTATCCTTGTCTTTGTTTATGTCTTGGGTTGGAACAAATTACTATAATTCGTCCCCGACGACGGATTAGTCGACATTTTTCACAAATTTTACGAACAGAAGCTCTTATTTTCATATTTGCCACTCCTTACTTTAATTTTGAATCCACTTCTTCGAAGAAAAGAAGTTTCTTGAAATTTTCAATTTTGAATCGTATTCCTACGAACGAACTAGTGAAGTTAAAAAAACACCTAATCTTTTGAATCTTTATTGCGGAGTCGATAAATTATACGACCTCTGCTTGAATCATAACGACTTACTTCAATTTTGACTCTATCTCCTGGCAGTATCCGTATAAAACTACGTCGGATCTTTCCTGAAACATAACCTAGAATCAGATCTTCATTATCTAAACGAACCCGGAACATACCGTTGGGAAGCGATTCAGTAATTAAACCTTCATGAATCCATTTTTGTTCTTTCATTCCAGGTAAAACCCCCTTGAAGTATCCACTTGTGGAGGAAGAACCTTATTAGACAAGCCACCTCTTCTCTTTTCTTTTTCACAAATAAGAAGTTTCATATTCAATTTGGATATTAGAAAGATTACCATATATAACACAAAATTTCTCCGCCTATTCTTTCTAGTCGAGCCTCTCGGTCTGTCATTATACCGCGAGAGGTAGAAAGAATTACAACCCCCATTCCACCTAAAATTCTAGGAATTCTTTGATAGTTAGAATAGATTCGTAGACCCGGCCGACTTATTCGTTTTAAATTTAAAAGATTTCGATAAGTCCTTTTCCTATTCCTTCTATGTCGTAGGGTTAAAACCAAAAAAGATTTGTTGTTTTCTCGATGTTTTCTCACGTTTTCGATAAAACCCTCTCGTAAAAGTATTTTAACAATACTTTGGCTGATATTAGTCGATGCTACTCGAACCACGCTTTTTCTATACATATCGGCATTTCGTATAGAGGTTATTATGTCAGCAATAGTATCACTACCCATGATTAATTAAAATTATTGGTGCCTCCAAATTTGGATATAATCAACATGTTTTTTTTTTTTTACGTATTTATTTATGTACGTATTTGTTTATGAATATTAATTTTGAAAGGTATATACGTGAGACAAAATCTACTAAATTAATCTTAATCTATTTCTTTTAAATACCCTACTATAAGCATATCGCAGTCTCATTTTATAATACCTCGGGAGCTAATGAAACTATTTTAGTAAAATTGAACTGTCTCAATTCTCGCGCAATCGCACCAAAAACTCGAGTTCCTTTTGGATTTCCTTCTTGATCAATCACAACTGCAGCATTGTCATCATATCGTATTATCATACCGTTGTCACGTTTAAGTTCTTTACAAGTACGGACAATTACAGCTCTGACCACTTCTGATCTTTCTAGAGGCATGTTTGGAACTGCGTCTTTGATCACAGCAACAATAACGTCACCAATATGAGCATATCGACGATTGCTAGCTCCTATGATTCGAATACACATCAATTGTCGAGCCCCACTGTTATCTGCTACATTCAAATAGGTCTGAGGTTGAATCATATCATTTTTTTTATCTGTTTTTTACAATACAAAGTACAAAGGTCGAAGAAAAAAAGAAATATTTTTTGTAAAAAAAAAAGAAACCCGCACCCATGATTTTTAAGGCCTATTTCTTTTTTATCCCGAAATGATGAATTGAGCTCGTATAGGCATTTTGGACGCTGCTATTGAAATAGCCCTTCTGGCTATATTTTCTGTTACTCCACCCATTTCATAAAGGATTCGACCTGGTTTAACAACAGCTACCCAATATTCGGGAGAGCCTTTACCTGAACCCATACGTGTTTCTGCGGGTCTTACTGTAACCGGTTTATCCGGAAATATACGGACCCATATTTTTCCACCGCGACGTGCATTTCGTGTCATTGCTCGTCGACCTGCTTCTATTTGTCTAGATGTGATCCAAGCGGGTTCAAGTGCCTGAAGAGCGTATTTACCAAAACAAATAGCATTACCTCGAGAGGATATTCCCTTCATTCTTCCTCTATGTTGTTTACGGAATCTGGTTCTTTTGGGGTTATAGTTGATGGTTTGTTTTGAATTCCATCTCTACTACAGAACCGGACGTGAGAGTTTCTTCTCATCCAGCTCCTCGCGAATAAAATCAATTCAAATTAAAGATTTTGAATTCAATTCAGATAGAATATAATTTGAAGTAAGATATAGTATTTAAGTAAGTAATATATTGAATCATGGATTTCATTTAATCTAGATCAAATCTATCTATTATCTATCTATTATATATAAATTTTTATATCTTGTTTGTATTTGTATAGATAACTAATAACTAAATATATAAAATAACTCTTTTTTCTTATATTTATCTATTTTAGAATGTTAAAACGAATCTTTCTTTTGTTTTATTCTTTATCGTATTGGATTGACCCAAATTTAACAATCCAAGAAAATAAAGTTTTCGCGGGCGAATATTTACTCTTTCCATTTCTATTTCAGTTCTATCATTAGTTCATAACTTTTCCGAATAGATGAATTGGTCTCTGGGTGGTTTCGCCATCCCGATCAATGAATCATTCGAATGAATTTTCACTAGAATCTTTTGAATTCACAGGTTCCGTCGTTCCCATCGCTTCTTACTTAATGGTTAGGTCTGAATTATACAATGGAGCTATTAGTTCTTGAGTCAATATTCTTAGTCTTTATTGGCTCGAAGCTCTTTATTTTTTGTTCGATGAGCAGATCCGTTTAATGAGGAATCCGTATTGATGCTTTATTACACAGAATTTTTCTGAGATGATCATAGACCTTACATATTGGAATTATATATCATTAATATTAATATACTTTTTCTTTCTTTCTCTCATCCTTCCTTTTATCCATATCCTTTCTTTTTTATTTCGATTGACAACTTATAAGCAGAATTTTTTAATAAAAAAAGATTTCAGTTGCTACAACAATATGAACAATATATCATATCTTGACTGGTTCTTTGGATCCAGATAATACGAAGTGATGAGTTGGTTATTACTTCTATAGTTATTTATTTATTTATATTATTATTATGGGGCTTATTTTTATACTAACCCTAAAAAAACCAACGAGTCACACACTAAGCATAGCAATTTTATCAAAAGATTAATTTAATTTTTATTAAACCCTATAGAATTATAATTGTTCTTTTTTTTATTGAACAGAAAAATTTTTATTGAACAGAAAAAGAAGAAATAAATTTATTTTTTTTTTCATCGCTGGATAGAATGCAAAAGTAAATTAAGGTTTATTATTCCGCGTCTATAAATATCCAAATTTTTATGCCTAATACCCCATAGATTGTTCGAACTGTATAGGAACAATAATCAATTTTAGCTCGAATGGTTTGTAGTGGAACCCTACCTTCTCTGATCCATTCAACACGCGCAATTTCTTTTCCGTCGATACGTCCTGCAATTTGCACTTGAATTCCCTTTGTATCCGCTTGTTCAGTTAATTCTATAGCCTTTTTCATTGCTTTGCGAAAAGAAACTCTATTTTTTAATTGGCCAGCTATAAATTCTGCAAGAATATTAGGGTTTCCATAAGGTTTTTCAATTCGTGTGATAGCAATGTTAAGTTTTCTATTTACAGAATGAATTTCTTTTTGTAAATTCATCTGTAATTCTTCGATTCCTCGGGGTCGACTTTCTATTAATATTTTTGGAAATCCCATATAGATTATGATTTGGATCAGGTCGATTCGTTTTTGAATCTCTATACGTGCAATTCCCTCGACGCCAGAAGATGTTTTCATATTTTTTTGTACATAATTCTTGATATAATTTCTTATTTTTTGATCTTCTTGCAGACCCTCAGAATAATTTTTTGGTTGTGCGAACCAAAGGGAATGATGACCTTGGCTTGTACCAAGTCTGAAACCTATTGGATTTATTTTTTGTCCCATGCTCCCCCATTCCTATACATATCATAATACGACATAGTTGTATCCTTTTTTTTCTTTTGTGACCATGTAATAGAGTCGGTATCTATATATTCATCTAAGGATATATCTTTCATTACAACAGTTATATGGCAGGTAGGTTTTTGTATCGCAAAACTACGCCCTCGAGCGCGGGGTTTTGATCTCTTCACGATACTACCTTCATTTACTTCGGCTTTACTAATGACTAAATTTGCTTCATTCGAGCCCATATTGAAACTAGCATTTGCTGCTGCAGAATAAACTAATTTAAAAATGGGATAACATGCTCGATAAGGCATGAGTTCTAATATCATAAGTGTTTCTTCGTAGGAACGCCCACGAATTTGATCAATTACTCTTCGCGCTTTGTGAGCAGACATAGA